TATATTAATAAAAAAAATCAACTTAGTATTAGTAATAGTAATCTTTTTTTATCATTTCCAAGAAGTAAAGTAATTAAATTGATTGACTGGTTGATAGATGATCCAAAGAGTTCTATGGTATGTAAACTTCTTCGAATTTTGAAAAGAAATAGTAAACCTCATTAATTGAATTTGTAACACTTAAACCATGATATGAAATGAGTCGATAAAGCACAAATCCGGTTTCTAAAATAATAAAACAAGTGGTAAGTGCCAAATCTGCGACTCGTCCGGGTCAAGATCTTATTATGTGTATATCTTGTTGAACAAGCACTATATCTATGTTCTTTCCTTTAGAAAGTAGGTATCCGCTTAATATTAATAACAGAACGGCGGCTTTCTCTTGTATTTGGAGAAAGAGGAAAACAAAAAGGGGGTCCGCTGTTCCCCGTTGTCCCTATATAATTTGTATAAGAGTCCGTTCGGCGAAATAGAGAATTTATAAAAAATCTGAAATATATTTCCTATCATCTACATTTCCTTTCGAAATATAAACATGGGAATTATTAAAATATCTCTTTGATTGACATTATTATCTTTAAAAACACTTTGCGGAACGATCTATAAAACAATTGATACAGTTTGATTCCTCATACTCAAAACTCAATTAGTTAAGTAGTATTTCTAGAGTCCACTTCTTCCCCATACTACAAGTGAAAGGGAAAATGTAAAGACTACCATTAAAGCAGCCCAAGCGAGACTTACAATATCCATGTGAATTATGTCCCCTATCTCTATAAATATGAAGGAATTATTCCATTATTGTTCACTAATACTAATAATAGTAAAATCAATGATACAGAGTCAAAAAGGGATTCTTATTTCGGACTATTAATTAAATTTAATGAAGCAATTCAATAAATCCACATACATATAACAAATTCCTATACGATTTTTAACAGCCTATTCCACTCTTGACCGGCGGAAAAGAGGTTCTTTTTGAGCTTTTTTTTTTCTAAAAAAGCCAATTACCCAATCGAATATTAATCAAATACCTGAATACTCAGAGACTCCTTTGAGTGTGTATACAAAATATATTCCGCTTTTTCACAATTCCTAATTACGAACTAGTTAGATATCGCCTTCGGCTCTCTAATCGAATTCAAGGCTCAGTCAGTAACCACTACTTAGTATAATCTTCCCTTGAATCCTAGACACAAGGATTTACAGAACTTGAACTTTTGAGAACCCCAGATGCTTAGAATCGAGTAAGTACATATCAAGAGACAAGGGTCTCTCCTTCGGCTGGGGAATAATTAGGTGATTTATAGGTTCTATCAGTTGATAAGGAATTTCGGGTCTTTTTTTTTTTCATTAGAATCAGGCGACACCCAGATTCGAACTGGGGACCAAGGAGTTGCAGTCCTCCGCCTTACCGCTCGGCCATGCCGCCAAAATGATACAAAATATATGCAAATATGACCTCTTTGGGATGGATTACTGATTTTTTTTATTGTACTTGCATTTTGAATCCCTTTTCCCTACTTAATTCCCTTCACTACTAAAAAAATCTTTCCTCTTTTTAGGATCCATACTTTTGAAAATATATATAGGCTTTCAGTCACAAAAGTAAAAATTAATGAGAAATTGAACCTTTAACTATAACTATTGACTTGACTGCGAATTTATGAACAACTCTTAGATTTTGATTTCAAATTAGGGTTCCCTAATGGCATAAGAAAATCCAAATGATAACTAATCAGTATTGCGTCTTTTCAATAAAAAAGAATCGTTATTATTTCTCCGCTTTTCTTTTTCTCAGTCTCAAATTCCATTATAGCAACAATCATGAGTATATGCAACCCCCGAAACCAGAACAGAAATTACACAGACAATCGAGTATCTTAATATATGATATATAGGTATCTGCTTGTGTTTAAGTTTACTATAAATAAATTAATAAAAAGAACCCGCTTTACACTCGTATTTTTCGAATTCTATGAAATAGTACTAAATAGGTAAAAATATCTTTTTTCTCTGCAAATCTTTTTTTCACAATACAATAGACAGGGCAAAAAGGGTTAAGTAACAAAAAAAAACCAACTCTATATTGTTTCTGATTATTCTGTCTTTATCTCGTCGAAGGGATCAAATCTTGCATCTGTTTTTTTGGTATCCAATCGAATAGGAATATGTAATATCATAATAATGGTAGAAATAGAACGAAGGGATATTCTCTACAAAATTCTATACTATACAAAATTCTATACTATAAATAAATCGAATTAAGCGTTAAGCCACATAATTTTTTTCCAAGAATGTTTTATCAATTCCTTTCCTTTTGTATCTATTCTGTTGCAAATTTCAATTTGAGTAGAAAATTTTCTTTATTCTCCGTTCATACGGATTTCATACATTCCATATCATTCATATATGGAGTTTTTGTGTCAAATTTTATGTGATTTAGTAAACAGAATATAAATCCCATCAGAGCTAGATCGATCTATATGATTCAATGAAG